TGGATACAAGTACCAGTGCCATAAAGAAATGTCACGAAAGCCGAGAGCCATCACGCCCGAACCAGCAACCCCTTCTTATGCTGCTTGCAACTCCGAGGTTTCTGATTGACTTCACTTTTTCCATTCCAGGAATAGCCAATCCCAGGGAAATGGGTCTTTCTGTCCAGTTCACAGACATGTCTATTTCACCGATCCGAGACAGTGCCCAGATCGTTACGCCTTTCGTGCGGGTCGGAACTTACCCGACAAGGAATTTCGCTACCTTAGGACCGTTATAGTTACGGCCGCCGTTCACCGGGGCTTCGGTCGCCGGCTCCCCTGTCATCAGGTCACCAACTTCCTTGACCTGATAGTCGTGAAAGTCAAGCTACTTCCTTCTCTTCGGAGCTGCAAAGTCGCAGTGAAAGCAGTTTTCCGTTGGATAGGAAAGAAAACTTGGAAGAGTTCCCTTTCAGTGGATTTCCAAACCTATCTTTCAGAATAGAGTATATACTCTATGAATATTCATAAAGGGCTTTAGCCCCGCGAAACAGGGGAAAAGCCTCTACTAAGACTAATACCACATACCTAATACCCTAATACTAAGGTTTTCACCACTACTTTTGCAGTTGACCCGGAGAAAGGAGACTCTCAAAACGAAAGCTAAGACAGGCATCTCACACACTAAGCCAAAAAGGCTCTGAGACTGCTACTTAAGGGCCTTCTCCTGGGCATTCTCTTAAGCTTAAAAGCTAATTCACCGCTTAGCCCCCGAACTTCTTAACTGGCCTAAAAAGGCCTGGAAATGGCCATAGGAAGAACACATTCATTTGGCAGTGGGGCGGAGAAGAGAGATCTTTTCTCTTATTGATTTAGGGTAAATCCCTTGTTTAAGGCCTCGAGACTGAGTACGGAAATGCGCCAGGGCGGGCGTGAGAGAAAGAGTGATGATAAGGACATCTAGTCTAAGTGCTTATGCTTCTGCCAAAAGGTCCATACCCTTGAATCTAATCTTTAGGGAAATAAACTATTCCCCAGCTGAGACTAAAAGGATGAAAGTCATGATAGAAGAGCCAGGGAAAGTTCAACTACTTCTATTGGCTCGAAGCCTAGTTCTTCCAATCTAGCCACTTACCGGCTTGCTTCTGACCCTACGTCAGGTGAAAGCGTAAGCGAAAGTGCCTTGGTCTTATTACCGCCCTTACAGCTATTGAATCTGCAGCACATGAATGTCCAGAATCAGCAAGATACCCAACATCTATCGCAGGTGCCGCATTGAATACGAAAAGCAAAGGCGAAGGTTACTTTACATCTCAGTCGACTTACTTCATACCTCTTCTTGTTCTTGACAGGCTAGTGACTCCACTGCTACCCACCCTGCTGCTCCCAATCCACCGGTTATTCCACAGTTTCTCCCTTTTCTTTCTGATGAGCGGCGATTGTTCGAACTGAGACAGACCTTTCGTTTTTCTTTCCTCGGTCGATTCGTCTGCTCATTCAGCCTATGATTCTTATCCCTTCCGATAAGTCTTATGAAACGAATTCGGCTGGAGATAAGACGGCATAGTTCCGGTGACTCTTTCGGAAATGAAACCGAGGAGGCCGATATTTCGGAGTGCGTTAGGCCCCCGTACGTAGGTTGAACAAAGAAGCGAAGGTGCTCAAAGAAAAGCCGTAGTACGCTCTGACTGAAGGTCGCTCCTACCTTCCCTTGCTCGATCATCCCGGAGAGGAATCCTTTAATTAGAATTATGACCTCACTTGTTTGTTGAGGTACGCTGCATGAACCAATGATCAATTCAAGCCTATTGAGAAAAGCCTCAGAGATAGGTTTCCGAGGATATGAGATTCGGTTCAAAGCACGCAAGAGGAGCTCAGCACCGTAGTGAATCGTAACCTTTCGATCTGGGGGTAAGGACTCGTCAAGAGACGAGACGTAGCTAATGCTGTTTGATCACCGTCACGAGATTTGTTTGCAGCTACTATAGCTAATCAATCTCCTGCTTTCATTCCGTTTGGAATCAACATGCGCTCTGAGAGCGGATCTAGGAATACCCTGGCAAATCGATACTTGAAGCAGAGACGTCGCCTGGGGTTGTTGACTGCTAATGGGCTTCACGACTATGTTCGTAAACCGGGAAAAAAGGAATGAATAGTCGCTCAGCTCTTGCATTTCCTTCTCTCTATATATACGACATTTATGGATTCCACTTGTCTACCTGTCGTGATCGATTCTCGTATATAAGGAATATAGACTCTATCTAGCGGATTGATCAATGAATTGAATACCCAGGTAAGATAGAAGAATAGAACTACAAAAGATCTGATACCTTCACAAAACAAAGGAAGAAAGGAAGTTTTTTCTTTCTCAGTGCCGTTGGGAGAAAGTTGAGTCCATTGGGGCTCTGAAAAAGATCTTAGTGATAATCCCGTCCATCGTGATCGACGACCAACCTTCTCTCATTTAGGAGGGGTTTTCAGATGTAGTCTTTCAAAATCCATAGGATGAAGTGAAGCTTCAAAGCTAAGAGAGAAGGGAGGAAGCAAGCAACCTCGAACCGCGTAATGAAGCAAAGTGTTTTAGGGTTGAAGCCAGTAATCTATGTAGCTTAGAATGGGTAGGTCTCTAAGAGCACTGAAAAGTCCAACTCTAAGTGTAAGGCGTTCCAACATTTGTTACCTAACAGAAATTCCAAGGCAAAAGCAAGAGTTGGGGCGGTGGCATAACCAGGATCCGGTTGAGTTCTTTTGTAGTACCTCCAACCAACTGGCTCGAATCGTTTTCCCTTTTTTTTGTTTGATTTCTTTCTCGATGCTTTGAATAGCAATCTTTCGTAAACAAGGGTCCGAAGGAGCGGCATCGGTTGACTTAAACGAGTTGAGAAGCGAAGCAACTTCCGGTTGCTACCGAGCGTAGAGTTCGCTTTTGGCAGCTCATGAACCGACCGAAGGAGGCAAAGCAAGAACAGCGCCTTCGCCTGCTTTGATTAGAACTTTCTCCGGCTACGGCTACAGAGCTATCTAAATGCTACTTTTCATTCGATTTTAACTACTTCGAATTGCATTTATTCCTGCCGCACCCCAAATCTTTCCCATCTCCAGTTCTTTTTAGAAAGACCGGGTTCTACTAATAAATTCAGCCGCTGATTGAGGTTAGAATTCATAAAGGTGGGTAGACCTGGCGTGATCTTTTAGCATATATAAGGACATGTATCCGATCTAGTTGATTGCTCAGTTATTAGGAAGTTGGAGCGTTAGTACCTTTCTGACCCCAGGATCCAACACCAGTGAGTCTAAAGCTATCCTTTCTTGGGTAGCCTCCCGTGTGGACCAGGCCATAGGCGGTCCCGTGACGGACGGTAAGTCTAGAGAGCGAAGCAAAGACGTATTAATCATTTGTCAACTCTTAGCTTAGATTGGCTTCGTGTTCCCGGAAGCTGAAGAATAGAAGTCAAACGACTTTGATAGCGGGGAAGGGCTCATAAACAACCGACATCGAAAGGAGATCATCAATCATACATCGAAAGCTATGCCTATCGCTTCCCCTCACGCACCTACGAGGCTATGCCACCACAAAAGCAATCGATCTGGGTCAAGGGTCCTTTTGAGCTCGAGATTTCCACTAATCATTCCGACTAAGGAGTCATACGTGAAAAAATGATGCTGTCAACGGCATCTTACGGGTCTACTAGAAGACAGATGGAAAGAAGTAGACAATAAAAAAGTCTAATCGCCCTTCAAAGGAAGTCGAAAGTCCCTTTCTTAGTAAGAAGGGAATTCAGAATTGTTTAGAAAAAGCAATAGACCAAAGGTCCAACTCACCCATACCCATAGGCGGACTGATTCGGAAGATTCTATCCTATCTAAAGAAGAGTGCCTCCGCTTATATTTTCTATTTAACGGGACTTGAAAGCAAATGGTGGATAAAGTCCGGCACCCCTTTTGTCCTTTTTGGCTGTCCCAAGTGCAATGAAAGCGGGTAAATAAAGCTTCAAGGTCTCAAAGCATGAAACGATAGGATTGAGAATCTAATATATAGAAGAAGATTCAGTGATCCCGGAAAATTGCATCTCGGAACTCAAGTAGTGCACTTAGCGCTAGCAGACGAATCTTTTGATCCACTTATCCGAGTGCTATATAACTCATTATAACGTCCTAGCTCACAACGATGCGGAAGAACTTATATTTCACGCTTAGCGAGACTTTTTTTTTCGGTTGATGAAATAGAGGTTGACGGGGACGAAGGTTATAAATCATCAATTGAGTTCGATGCAGCTACAGATGCTTTTCCCAAGAATAACTCCATTGCGTACTGAGACTAAGTTGAGTTTGAGACGAGGAATTCAATATACTGGGATCCCCAATTCCTTCTTTTCAGTGGGCTGTCTGGAAGAGCTTGTTCTCTGGGGTTTCATAAAGTGAAGTTCTTTTCCACAGCCTGACTCTTCCCGTCACCCTTCGGCCAACTTTCGGATCATCTTCTTGGGTTGGGAAAGATGAGAGTAGGTCTTCCCTCTCCTCTCGCCGATGGTTTGAGAGTTGCGTTGGCGTGACGCCTTTCTACTGATATTCGAGTGCTTGAGTTTCACTCATGTTATGCCTTTGGCCCAGTTGTTGGATAATCGATAGTTGTTGTCGGATTTCCCGATGTTTTAGCAGCTAAACTGATTGCCCGATCCGATATAGTAGCACTGGCTGTCTTAGACGCGGACTTCCCCTTTCTCATGCCCCTATTAGATTAGAGAGTTTCTACATCCTGTATCAAATTGATTCGATCACACATGTTTTTATTTTTTTTTCTTTAGTAAGGAAATGTGTCTATCCAACTCGTACGAGCTACCGGAGCTAATTAAAACCCTTTGACTCGCTTCCTTGGCTTGATGCAGGAACCGGCCAATTGGAATAACTTCTTTCCTCCGGTCCACTAACCAACTAATTCATACACCGGGCCAGGTTTGAAGATGCTCTTTCTAATGTGAGAGGAGGGAACGCAGCTCTCACTCCTAACTCTTAGGGTCGCCTTTGGCTTGCTTGCTTAGTTCCGCGCTTGCTAGCAGCTCCCATCTTTCATTTTTGTCCTTCTTTGATTCAGCTTTATGTTCTATTTCCGTCCCTCGCTAAGGCCGAGGCTTCTCTTCTATTGAATAAGTCTCCTCTCTTTTTGTGAGAAAGAGGCATTCCAAGAACTTCTATGGAGGAGCTGGTATTAGCTTAGTTTGCTTGTTTAGTGGCATCCCGTCGCTTGTTTCATTTTAGCCTTCCTTCTTGGCATTTGTCCTTGTCTTTATCATGGGCATTGGCCTAGCTCTATCATTGGCATCCGCTTACATAATTTCCTTTAGAGCGTACCTTCCTAGCTACCGTAACAAGAATAAGGAAACTCTATTCTAATCCGCTTGCTGTCTCAGTTCGGCAATAAGCCTTTTGTTGCGAGTGTTGTGTACTAAAACGATTTAAAGCCCGGCCTTCGATCGAGAACCGGAATCGCGGATAAGGGAACAGAAAGATTATCTTGGATCGTAAAGAGCTTTGGTTTACGAACCTTAAGATTCAAATCTTAAAAAAAGCCCGAGATAACAGGAGGAATGCTTACCGATTAGTAGATTAGAAGCATAGTCCTTACTTTCCTGAAAGCTTAGTAAGGAAGTCAACTGATTGACCTAACCCTTCTCTTCCTCTTCTTGATAGCAAGAGTCATTGCTATAACTGAAATCCATTCATGATGGCGACTCCTACTTCTTCAAGCAAGGTTTAGGCCTGGTAATTGGTAGTTATAAGGCGATCAAGAGAGGTCCCATGGGTGATTCATCGTTTGATGGCTTCAACGTGGGTTTTGGGCCTAATTCTTTGCTTTTGCCCCCAGGAGTGGAATATAGGTATCGTTTCACCACATACGCTATCTGTATACGGCTACCGGCGCCTATGCGAAAGCAGCCATTGGAAAACTACCATTCAGTCCCAGCGTAAAGTGGTCTTTGAAAGAAGTATACCAGAGCTGCTCATATGAATAAGGAAGCTCCTATCGTTCGATGGAAAGCTCGAGAAATGGCATTCCACTACTATTTGTTGGTCTTGTGTCCCATCATGGAGGTACCAACTATTCTCTTCTACACCGGTATAGCAACTAAAAGAAAGCCAATCCGGCAGTAGTAATGCTGTGACCTTATGAGACCACCTATCGTTTGATAGGAGCGGAGAGAACAGCCATTCTGTTAGGCTTTGTTGGTGACCGAGTGTTGTTTTGCCAGTTCATAACTGACCTCTGGAACTCTTCCACCTCCGAAGGTGTCTCTAGCCTACTGTCTTTCCTTAGCCTACTAAAGAAGAGCAACTCTCGGAGGCGCTAGTGGGACTATCAGATAGAATGTCTAGTTGGGCAACCCTTTCAAGCCAATCCATGAATAGGTCCTCATTCAAGCAGTCAGAGCTAAGTGCGGATAGGAAGGCCCTTTTCGGGCAATGCTTCAAGAGTTACATTACTCGACTAGTTATGGCCCAATCGAGAACTTCCTTCTTTGATGGGCATATCAGTTGATTCGCCAACAACAGTAGGACTTTCAGTCTTCATTTTCTGAGCTCTCCGAAAAGGAGTTTAGCAATCGATGTTAACTCTAACTCCAGAACTAGATCTCGTGACGGCGAGGCGAGTTTACTCGTAGCTCGTAGCGAGGCGCTAGTATAGCTCGGGGAGTTAGCGGGTAGGGCGATTCTAACGACCTAGCTAACCGTTGATTCAATGTCTTATGAATCGGGGCACCGGTTTTTTTCTTGTTCTCAACTAGGTCTTTTCCCCTCGTGGTTAAAGATGAGTATGGAAATGCTCATTCTGTACATCTCCTCGTCAATCTGTGCATGAGCTTCTGGGCTATGTCTCGCTTACCCTCTTTAGTAGAGATCAACTGCTTATACTTGAATGTTGATCCTCCCGGAGGTCGCCTCGGGCTTAATCCCTATAATAGTTATCAACTACTGGAGGGTAAGATTTCTTTGACATAGAAGGTCGGAAGGTTTAGCTACGTCCTGTAAGAACTTGCTATAAGCGGGCAACTTACTACCTCTCTGTCTCCTCTTCAACTATAGTTGAAGGACTTTCATCGTATAAGAGAGAGGGGTCGGTGGGCAAGTGAGCCGATCTCGCCTTTGTTGATCCGCTTGAAGAGAGTTATCACGACCCTGCTACATCGCGATCGTTTATTCCCAAGCAATAGAGAATAGAAAGCACACAAGGCGCATGATGAACAAGAGTCACTTCCCGTCCCTTATTGGGACCCAACGAACTGGACCTATTTACAGACTCCTTCATCTTAGCCCGAAAGTCTTCTAGTTTACGGTGATACATGTCCTCTGTTTTTTGGCTCTCTTTTCGCAGAGGGCCTGGCCTGCCTTATTATACAAGCCTCTTGAGTATGCTCCCGGAGACGACTACTAGTGGTTTGTCAATGCCGATTACAACGGTTTAGTATGGGTTATAGCTCCCTTGCCTTAGACTTATAGGGCTACCTTGCCACTTTCCACGTACGTCACGTACGGAGATCACTTTCCGTTTTTGTTTCTCTCAACTACAGATAGTCACTTCGCGAAAGCAAGACTGGACTGATTTGATTGGATAAATGGGACTTAGTCCACTTCTGTCGTTCGAGGGCATTGTCAACTCTGCTTGGGGGCCGATCTCCCTGCGGGGCGGAGCTCTGTCTCGCTGCTTTGGCCTTTGATACTTCGATACTGTGCATTGGGGCAAAAAGGAAAGGAAAATAGAGATCCTTTCCCAGAGGCTAAAATACGGAGCTAGAGAGCTAGTTTACACCCCTTCCCTTGACTGAGACTACCAAGTGACTTCGAATGGAACTTTTTTCCCTTGACGTATTACATGACACTCCCTCGATGGAGTGGTTAAAGGACAAGTAGCTCTCTTTCTCCCTCTTCGAAGGAACCGATCCTTTCACTGGAAAGAAAGAATTGTGTGAATGAAATCTTAGACTGGATGGAGTGGGTGGGTTGGATATGTTGATTGATGGAATGATAGTGGCAGTAAGCTTGTGGTACGCTTCAGTTATACCATCGCCTGTCAGTACATCGTCCGCTGCCCGAACTGGTACGCCACGCTTTAATCCCTTAACTCCCTACCTCGACTATGACTATGAATCCCAGAGGAAAATGCACCTATCGTCCTATATAACTCTTACTTAGGGGCTATACCCTTTGCATCTTCACCTTCTTTCTTATCTTTTCAAAGAGGGGGCTGATGGGCCCCTGCTGAGATTCATTCCTCCTATCATCTAGGAGTGAATAGGGCTTACGGAACAGCAACTGAAAGAGTTGACTTCCCGGGCTCACTGCCTCACACCACTGGCATTGAAGAAGTAGTGCTTTCTTCTTTGCGAATGTCAAACCTGCAAACAGAAGGCATATTCTAGCTCTTTCTCTTCCCTTTGGACAGCTTTCAATGGGTTGCTTTATTCTTTCGATTCTGGGCCTAGGGAAATTGGCTTCACTTCATTCATTTTAGCCATGAGCTGTCCTTGCAAGCATCGTCTTCTATTGAATTGAATGTCTATCGCTTTTGTGCCAACCTTCTTTTGAGCCTAAATCGAATATTCAGACGAAAGACTTGCGGTAAGAAGCAAGGGATTACTTTACTAAAAGCTTAGTAAGGAAGTCGCATACGACAACGCTAAAGGTTTTCTTCCTAAATGTTAACTACGAATGGCTAGATAGAGTCGAGTGAGGCTTGAATAAGCTAATAACATCCATGGCATCATTGCAGCTTTAATCTCTTTCAGCAGTTCTGCTTACCCTCTTTCCACTTCCAGAGGGTCCTTCGTTATGAAATTAGGGTCTCGGTTGCACTTGGAAGAGTTAGGAATCCCCTGACGCATGCTACCAATGCTTCCTTGATTGGAGGTAGGACTTTGGCAAAAGAAAGGGGAAGCCATGGAACTCATTTGCGATTCGGCGCATCATATACGAGAATAGCATTTTACAATTCCGCTAGACCAAGCCCTTCTCCGGTCTAAGGAAGATGTTATTATAGAAGTCTTGCTAAAGGAACTGGAAGCACTGCTCTCTCCATTCACTTCAAAGATGAAGAAGTATAGTCTTAGAGGGAGAAAGTCTTCACCGCCTAAAAAGCCCTTTTTCCTCCTATGCGAGAATAGGGCCCTTTGCCGGCGAAACTCTTAACAATCTCCTTTGAAGTTATCTCCCCAGTATGGAGCCGCCTCTTCACCCGCGCTGCCTTTTTCTACTCTTATTGGGCTACCTACCACGGATCGCCGAGTCCGATGATTCGACTCTCTACTACGGATCCCCGGGTAAGACTCCTTGTATATAGGGGATGAGTACCACCACCTCTCATCCGGCGTTAAGTTGGAAAGATAGCTAGTCTCCCACGCTTAACCATGCCCGCTTTTTTTGGTGGGTTCGTTCTGGCGGACCAATAAAAGCCCTAAAAATGGGGAGAAATCCTCTTCCAAAAGTGCTTCCTACTCGACTCGTGCCTGAATAGGAAGCCTGAGTCCCTTTTTTGGGGTTTACCCCTGGCTTCATCGACATCGACATAAAGTCGTTTCATCAAATGTCTTAAGTACTATACAAGGAATGGCGTTCAGCACAAGATTGTAGGGCTTCGCATACCGTTGTCACGAATCTTTGCTGAAGCTGCTTTTTTTAAGCCACGAAAGTCAAAGAGTTCTGCCCCTTCACGATCAGGTGCCTAATTCTGTCCCTTTGCTATCTGTCTTATCATCTTCTCCGATAACGGAAGGAATATTGTTCCGGTGGTGTGACGTCTACCCTATCGGAAAAAGATAGCCCCCTTATCCTCCAGCCAGTAAAGATTCCTGTCACCGTGAAAACAAAGAGAAAAAATGAAGGTTGAGTTGAATGATCCCGTCCAGAAGTCGTTCGGTAAACTCCCTCCTCGTATTCGTTCGTTCGTTCAAGCTAGTCTTCTGCTTTTATCTCTTCTCGTATGATATGCCTTGTCATCGGAAGCTCTTTTCTTCCTCTTTATAGGATTGCCTTGGGACGTCTTCCTTTATGTCCCTTCTTCTTCTTCATCCTCTCAGATGAGTGTGACTTTTGACTTATTATTCAATAGAAGGAAAGACAGGACCAGGGGGAATGAGGCTTTACAAAACAAAAAATCTTTGTCTTGAACCTAGGCGACTTGCTTGAAATCTAGCCTTCCTTGAATATGAAAACCAAACAAGCCAGCTTTTAGATGAAAGAAAGGAGGCCTTTCAAAGCAAAGTAGGAATACCTTTTTAAAATAAATAGAAACGATTTTAAATAATATGAGACCACCAAGGCCTCCAAAAAGATTCTGACAAGGTTCCAACAAACAAACCTTTGTATAGGCCGGTTATCATCTACGTAACCGCAAACTTGCTTTCTTCAAGGAGAGGTTTGCTTTGTCCCTCCGTCCCCCCAATTAGCTAGTTGTCCCGTCCCTCACTTCGTTTCTGATAGTCCATTAGTAGTCCCTACTGAGCAATCTAGCTGCAATCGAGCTAGCATTGAAATGGAAAGGACGAGGTCTGCCCTTACACTTCCTGTTAGTAGGAGTGGATTCGGTCCGTTCTCTTGTTTCAGAAGCTAGGGAATTGATATCTAAGCCCTTGCCGGGCACGGTCTCTTTCCGATTCTTCTTCTGGCCTTAATCTCTTATTCGGGACTTCCTTCAATTCCAGGGAGGGGCATACGACATAGGACAGTCAGGCAAAGAAGAGATTCAATCCAAACGAAACTTTCTAAATATGCTCTTGCTTTCAAGGTGAGAGAGACTTGGGAAAGAGGCGGATTGCGGCGAAGATCAAACCTTTCGGAAAAGCGAGTCAGTGTAGTGCCCCTCAACCGTCTTTCCATAAAGAACATATCATGGATAGCCTGCCTATCTTGATAGTCGTTAGTGGTATAGAATCCAAAAGAAGGCATCATAGTAGCAGCCTCCGGTATCCGGTCAAGGAGCGCCTATTAGTATAGTATACGGTAGTATACGGCCTTGGAACCAGCCAATTCGCTTACATTGATGACACTGCTAACAACGGATCCTTTGAAGACAGATAGTAATAGATCTTCCTTCAATAAATAAATGGACGGAATACTCCACGCACGGGCAAGCCGTCAAGCTCAAGATGGATGATGAATAAGGGAAAGTTGTCCTCGAAACTCCTAACTCGGTTGAATCCAGCGAAGACTTGACTGGAAGGGCACAGCCTGACAGAAATTCCAATTTCTCGAACGTCTGGGAGAAAAAAGACAAGAAAGTTCCATCCGTGCTCCTTCTTAGAAGATTCCTTTTAGTTTCTGACTTAACGGGCTAAACCGTATGCCACTTTCCACGTACGTCACGTACGGAGATCACTTTCCGTTTTTGTTTGAGTAGAGGGTAGAGAGGGGACGCGGATGGACGGCATAAAGGCCCCAAGGAAGGGACTCAAAGGGAAAATCCCATATCCCGGGTTCCTAGATAGACTGGATGAGCTTGACTACTAAATGCCGTATCTTCAGAAAGAAGATAGAAGTGGCAGCAGTAGCTCCAGTAGATTAGATAGTCCCTCTACTAGGGTGCGAATAGGATGGGTACAATAATAGGCTTTTCAAGGAAAGAAAGCTTGAGGCCAACTTATGCCAAAGCAAAGATTTAGATTATTAGGCCAATGATCCTTCCCTTCATTGGCGCCTTCTTCCACAGCTAAAGCAGGTTTAGGTCATACCCCTTCTCAGTTTACATAAGGCTCTACCCCCTTTCATAAACATAAAAAAAGGCACAAGGATTGGTCTCGAAAAGGCAACTACCGGCATGGGGCACTGAAAAAAAGGTTTCCTTGTATCGGGCTTGAAACTTTCCTATTGGGGTTCAGTTTTTAATCGGAGCGTTAGTGATAAGGTTTATAAGAATAGTTAGAAGAGCGTCGGTTTAGTTATAGTTTTCTTTCGATGGCGATTCCTCTCCTTTCAGTCGAGTGACTTCATACCTCTCGAGATTTTTTTTCTTGATCTGACCTGAGAGGGATAGGGATACTCCAGGCTAATAGAGATATATCTATAGTAACAATAAGATTGTTAAGATTCCCCGGTGCGGATCTGAAAGAGTTGCAGCACTCTCAATCAATAGCAGGAATAAAAGAAGAAAACTACCCTGTAGTACAGATAAGGCATTCCTACTATAGAACCGGTATGGAAGGCCTTAAGTAAGACTGTTTGGTTAACGAGATTCTATTTATATTATAAACTTAGTAATAGGAGCAACTGGCTTACTTACACAAAGAATTCCAAAAAGGACAGGACTGGCATACTCTTAGAAGGAAGGGACAGAAAGACAGAGATCAGCAGCCCCGAACTCCTTGAAGCTAGCTCTTTCTATTCGTGAATTGGCCCTTTAGCCGCTACAGTCCTTGGAAGTCCTGTAGCTACACCGTCTACCGATTAGCAAGACCAGTATATACCATATCTGTTGTCTATGAGCTACTCTTGATAGTCTTCTTTCTTGCTCTTTCTCTATCAAATCAATAAAATCCTTCATTTCTCATCTATATGAGATGACATTTGTTCATTTTGATTGACCTCGTATGAGTGAAAATGAGCTTTCGTCATTTTACAGCTATATGAGATGAAAATTTATACTTTTGAAATAGCTCTTCCGAGTTAAAAATAAATTGATAGATTTTACAGCTATATAAAACGAAAAAAGTGAAATTAAAAGAATTTAGAAAGCCATCCTTCACGATACCATTATGAATTCAGTTCAAGCTTCACAGAACCGTCCTTGTCAATGAAAAGAGATCCTAATGAAAAGTTCATTCCTTGTCCCCTCTTTCTTGAAACGTACTGCTTAAGTCGAATTCAAGTAAGAACTTCGCAAAGGCTTTTCCCTCCAAAGAGGGGGAGACTCCTTTCTTTCATACAAGAAGACTTCACTTTCGAAACGGAAATAATTGACAGAAGGGAATCTTCTTCAAGCAGAGGGTGCCGCAGGTAGCTCGACCGAAGCGAGTACAAAGTCAAAATATCCTTTATCTCCTTTCCCAACTGCTTTATCGAGCCTGCTCTCCTGGATCCTAATTCCATCCTCAGGCTATGAGTCACTTCGTCCCTCACTAAGATTTGTAATATATAATAGGAATAGATTAAGTCTGGACAGCTGTTTAAAGTAAAGGGATCCGTCTTCCTTCCATTCTTCGGAGCACCTAGCAAGGCCAGTGAAATGAGTCAATTTGGAAGGTTAATGAGCCGATCTCTTGTTTCATTAAAAGAAGTATCATAAGGAGAGGAGGAAGCTTTTTCATAGAATTTGAATTGATTACAGTTGCAGAATCAGCAGTAAGGTAAGCCGAGCCATTCTGTCCTTGGGACTGGGACTGGGAATATGGGCCATAGGTTCCAATCGTTTGATACTTTTTCCATTACTTTTTTGTTTCCTACGCTATTCGAAATTAACTACGGCGACCTGATTATCTTGAGATATACGTAGGCAGCCCATTCAAGTCTGTGTGGGTCCGGTCAATTGTCTGTCTACTCTCTGCTCTATTCCCAAGGATTTGAAATTAGGATTGGAGAGGTGCATTGAGACTACTGAAGTATGGGGCGAAGATGTATCTGTGGATAAAGAAAAAGAAGAAGCTCCAGCTCAGGATCCTTCGAGTTTGCTAAGCGATAGCCAACCAACCTCAAATTTCCGACGACCAGTCTTTCCGGGTAGCAAAGCGAATGAACAGAAGAATATATATGATGAATCTCTTTCGACCGTTGTATCCTCATCTTCCTAGGTTCAAACAATTTCTCGTATCGTTCCTAATCATTATTCCAATACTAGCTAGGTATGTTGTATTGTCTTTGTATGAGACTCGGCTCCCTTGACCTTTTTCAGGCTGACTCGCTTCGCCCCATAAAATAAATGAAGACTGATGGTAGAGAGAAAACGGATTCAACCACTTCTTCGTCGGTCGTGCTGATGATGCAAAGAGTTTCATCCGGCTGGAGATATATAGGAGATCTATATCGTCTATCTATATGAGATCTGTCTTTCGTCGTGAGTAAACTGCCATGGCATAAGAGGCTCTTCAAGAGCTTAAGCCTGCCTGCATGCCTATTTATGGCTATCTAGTTCCAGGAAGTGGTTGACAATGAACTACTTCTTCTCCTTCGGATCCTTGGGCGGATAGGAATGGAACAAATTCCATTTCATATAGCTGGAAAAGATAGGAACTATATTTCCCTTCGGAGCGAACACGAGAAATGGAACAAATTCCTTACGTTCCGGGATCACCATCGAAACTTGCCACCGGGAATCTTTCATTCAGCAACAGCCCTGTTTTCGTTGGGATCGGCTCAGTAGGCACACTGCTTCAGAAAGAAGGGGAGGCGGCGGCGTAAGTCCTTCAGTCTAACCACCTTTGCTAGATTTGACAAGTCAAGAAGCTCGTAGGATCGACTCTTTGTCTAGTGAGGAAATCACGGGACGGCGTGCTCACTCGGCTCTTGGCTCAACTCAATCCCTACATGGGACTTGAGCCCTCCTGCAAGACAATTGTGCTCCCATTCGACGTTTCGGCAGTTAGTAATTGATTCTTGGCCTAAATCGCATTGATTTATCCTTTTCCATGGGAGGGGGGAAGGAAAGCGGCCACCTGTAAACCAAAGTGAGGAAGGCATCTGCAATAAGCTCGAAGACTTTCGTACCGCTCCTTCCCAAATCAAATGCAACTGATTCAAGAAGAGCAAGAACAGCGGCTAGCCGAACTTCTCTCGCATTAGATGATGCTGTGTAGGTTTTCCGCCGAATCTTTCCACCTTAAGGGCTCCACTCTCCCTTCTTACTTTAGATCACTCTCTTCCTCTTTCAAGGCTATTCTATCAAGACCCTTTCCTGAACCAGAACGGGTTACGGGTGAGAGGAAAAGAGGATCCAAATGTCCCATCAATTCCATCTCGATGAATGGAAGATCTTTTTCCCATTAGATGGCAGCGCTTCAACTAAGACTCCAGATCGTGATCGATTGACACTGAAATAAGGTTTCCTTTTTCAATTTACAGGTCTCTCGAGGTCGTCCTTCGGCCGATTCGCAATGTAATGCCCAAAAAGAAAGATCAAGGCAGTAGATCCCGCCGCTTTCACTTGATCTCAGGCTCTTGTTGCTGGGGCCCATCTTTCAATCTGCTGCATCCTCTTCTATACATAGGTTCAAGAATGACTGCAATGCAAACGAGAGATAATCTTAGTCAGTCTTCTACGAGATTCAGATCTTGCTATACCCCGGGTATTCCAGATAAGTCATCATGAAGTTACTGAAAGTGGGGATGAATCTATCTTGATGCACTGATCTAGATTTAGATCTAGTAAGAGGTCCACGATGAAGGAAGTCAGATAAAAAGAAGAATAAGCTTTTCGTCTTCTTGATAGCTGGAAGTTCTCCAATTTTCTTACCCACAATAAAAATATCTATCGCTGCTGATATTCAAGAGATTCTTTTTGCTCACCTTCGGCCCAGTCTTCTCTATGCATGCAAGAGAGAACTGCAATAAATCTCTTTTTTTCTTTCGAATCGGATTTCTTCGAAGAGATATGGCAATGAGGACTGCTTTAAAGGATTCTTACTAGCATTGAGATCATCATGAGTGGATTGATGAATCAATGTATTGAGAGCAGATGGAGCAGGATCATGAACGATCAAATCAGTGCTCGAAATCTCAATCCAATTTTTCTGCTTTACGGTTTAGCTCTATCCGTAATTGTTCTTGAGAAATAGGGGGTTCTCTGTAATGATTACAACTGGGTCTAATTGCATCCATAGAATATGCTATGTTATTGACAGAAATGTAATAAGCCCAAGTTATCAACAAATAAATTTAGGTGTGAAAAGGCCAGGCACTGGCAAGTCCAGTAACATGTTATTGACGACCCGCAGCAAGATCCACGATACGAAAACAAAAAGAATCATTAGTCAGAAAAGGAGATCCGGATGGTTGTCTATTATTCCTTGTATCATAGAGGGTGCGTATTAATTCCACTAGGGGAGGGACGAAGACACATAGGCATTTCAGGATAGTCATAGGAAGTTTTTTGAAAAGAGGAAGTCACCCCAACCAAAAGTTCTATCTTCCTGGGTATGCTTAGCTTTCAACAGAATAAGTGCTTGAATGAGCCCAGTACGGGTGTTTGGAAACCCCAGCTTGATCATAACCCGAAGATTGAAACTTCATCAACAACCGGCCCATTCACTAGCTCTTTGCTTCCAACATTTCTAGGTCTGATCTTTCCCAAAGGAAATGCTTTGATTCTTGGGCCGATTCCAGCTACGTTGTTGATATCCTCTCGAGACGTAGCCCAGATGTCCCGTGGAAGTATGCAGGCAGATGGCGGGCCATCTTGCATTATATCTATATGATGGATTTTAGAGTTTCTCACATCTTTCGGCAAATTGGATCAACAGTACAATTCCGACTAAAAAAAGATAATCAGGTGCCAAGCCTTTCTATGAAAGGGGAAGAATAGCCTACTTGAAACCAAAGGGTTGAGACTTTTCCAACTGAGATGGAGAGAATGCGCTCCTACTCTCTTTCAATCGCTGATGCAAAGGGTCGAGGTTAGATAGTTGACGACTGTCAAGGAGAGGTTGAGTCAGCAGCTAGTTTTGCCAGAATAGGAATAAACGATGCAATTTCATCTGTTGGTCGTTTCGTTTAGTTAGGGCATTTGAAATAGCAAGTTTAGTAAAGGCATGCCTTAAGGGAGCGAGTGAGCCTCGGGCAGGTTAGAAAGAGTAGGACTCGATTGAATCAGAAATGAACAGATAGGGGAATGGCCTGCTCTCTCTCTCTCTCGATGCTTTGTTTTTGTTAATGCCATGAAGGAAGAATGCTAAATGTCGCAGCAAGCAGCTAACCTACGGGATGAAAGACAGAATGCCACTAGATCACTGACTGAACGAAGAAGAGAAGACAGGATGTTACTACTGCTCTCCTACTGAAAGAACTGGATTGTACGAGTATCGATAAGTAGATTCGGGATGGGAATAGAGAATGCTTCTCCCTTAGAGCACATCGTTACTTACATCGAAGTAAATGTGTTAAGCATATAGTTGCATTTGAATGCTAACTGAAAGAATTGGTTGAGAACCAGTAGAAGGGAAGGGGAATAGATCAGAGGAAGCGGAAATGGAATCAAAGTAGGATAGATCAATAAGAAGGTTAGGAAGGAAAGAAAGGCCAATCGATAACGAAAGAGCGGATCAGCAATACGGATTGGGGCAGGTAATCCCCACGGGAAGATGAATGAGCCTAGTCCCAAGAGCCAACTCAAACTTATACTTTCCCACTTTCCCTGATAAAGGACATAAGCTAAGGGGAATTCCACATGCTTTCTCATGTTAAGGGGCTTTGAACTATCCCCTTTCTTTAGACGAGGGTATGGGAGAGCCGCTCTAGTCAATTGATTCCATCATTTTTACCCGCGAACTCCTACCACGTTCACTCCCCTAACTTAATGAGATTCTTTCCGTCTTGTCGGCCTATTCAAGAATTGTTAAGAGAATTCCTCGGATTCTAATATGGTTACTGACCCCGATTTACTAGAATCTTTAAATAAGTGTGCATTTTATGCTTCTCCTCTCATTTCATATCGTATTTCTTCTACCGATTTCAGTTGTTCTGTCCTTCTTCGATTCCTCTAGGGATTCCCCTTTCCGCATTGATACCGACTTCCAGTTCACAGTGAAACACCTATCCTTCGAAGTCAAGTGTCTACCCTCTACCTAAAGGTCGACAAGTCCTCTACTAAATTTGGGATGCGAAGGAAATAAAGGGATTAGTCTGCTTCCTCTCAACAGTCTCGAGTTAGCTTCAAAGCTCTTTCACACCCTATCTAATGGATTAGCTGCTTCTGGCCGCTTCCAGATTCTCTTATTTGAAACTTATTAGCCGAGTCTGGCTAGTTAGCTTCCTATGGTGAGGATCCAAATCCTGACTCTTTTTCTGTGGATTCAATATCCGTCCTTGAATAAATTCCCAGACAAAGGTCAATCTCTATCCCGAAGCCTTTTTAGTGAGAGTCCGATCTAACTTCTTTCTTTATAGTTCTTTGCCGAGTAGCCAATTTATCCTTTTCCACACCGGTATAGCCCTATTAGTGCTTGCCTTTCGGTCAGAAGCTGACTTCACTCCAAGGCCTTTAGTCGATTACCAAAGTGACTATCCCTAAAGTAAGGGGACCACCCCAACTACTAATATTTTGATTCTTCTGTCACTTCTTTCATTTCCGACTGAATCTTTTTGAGCTACTTTGTGCCCTTCTAACCTCTTACTCTTTCTAGCGCTTCGCTACTCTCCTCCCTTGACTTAGCTGTCAGTGAACTTATTTGATTGAAAGTGCTCTCCCTTGATCTTCGACTTTGCTTCTTTCGCTCCGAGACTAAAAGATGTACGAAAATCTGTAATCAAATATGCGACTAGCTTCAGTCTGTTGACCATCCTCCGATATAGGTTAAAGTCTGAAATCAGTCATGGATGGGTCTGACGAGAATCTTTCTTGGGCTAGATTCCCGCCCGGAACTCAGATTGAAAGAGAAATGAATTCTTCCACATATAGATGAGACAGTGATCCATGGTATCAAAGGTATGAGATGTGAATGAGGTCTCAATCAAGTAAGTACTTTTCAATATGAAGAATTAAGTATAATAAGAATCTTGTTCGTGAGCCAACAGTTAAAAGAAATCGAAGACTGTGAAATGGTAGACTCTCATAGTAACAATTTAAGATATCTTCTTTGGCCATTCGGTGATCGAATACAACAAGGGAAGAGTTGTACGCCTACATAACTTACCTCCCAGACTTTAGGCCATCGTCGGTTTATGCACCAACAAGAGCCTGTAGGATAGTTACGGAAACCCGGTTTGAGTTGTCCGCTTTGATCGAATCTAAGCCCTAGAGGTGATCTCGACTCTCACTTACGAGAATATGTCCCCTGAGGTCTCAATAGCAATCAAAGTCTCCGGGTTAGAGTCACCAAGCCGGGAAGGCATAGAGTCGACGCAGTCAAGCAGGAAATCCCGTAATCGACGGCATAATCAAAAGTACAGGCAGAGGTCCAAGATCCTAGTCGTGCAAAGATCCAAGCAGCGTATTCTGATTCAAGTGCGAACTTCTTCTCGACGCAGGAGATTCGTGAACAATCCCATCTAAGAGCCTAGCAGCCTTGTTCTCTCTTTTCATTCAACTCTTCTAATCTCAGATTTCCATTCTGATCTTTCGAGAGGCATATTCCTATTGAATCTATCCCATGCATTCACTCCTATGTCGGCCTAAGGACTGCTAAAGTCTTCCTACCGAGAGCTGGTAATTCTATTGACTTCCTCTAGTAGCTAGTTTAGAGTTCCTCTCCTAGCTGCTAGCTGTCTTCTTTCCTAGTAGCTCGGTTCTTAGGTTGCTTCCTATCCTATTAGCTATTAGCTCGCAGCTCTCTAGGGTGGGGCCTCGTTAGGGATCTCCTCATGAGGATCGGTTCTCGTGCCCATATGAATTCGTAGATGCCTATCTGTCAAAAGATTCAGTGTCGAAAGACAAAGCCTTTGAAACTGCCCGCTATCAAAGGCCATTCTTCTTATAGTCTGAGTCTTCCTTGGACCACCGCTTGCTCTCCTACCGGCCTTTCTCTCTTAGCTTTCCCCGCCTCCGGTTACCTGTCTTCAGTCTTGGATTCCACTGTAGATTCCTTGTGCACGATGCCAGGTTTTCGTGCGACTTTTCTATATCAAAAAGGCCAAGGAGGCTAAATCCCATGTCGCCCTCCCTAACCCTAGTTACTTTAATATCATACCTGGAAAGAGTCAACGTCAAGCCAGAGCTAGTCTAAGAGCTAGCGATTCTCACCCTAGGGTTAGGTATCATAATAGAGTCAAGTAGGACAGAACGATTAGCTTAGCAGTGAACAAGAATCATTCAATCAGCTCCAGAGCTGGGAGTTCTCCTTCTTCTTTTGCTATTTCAAATAGGAGGTCTTATGAATCGAATGAAGAATAAATTCACTTAGATAGAGATAGAGGCAAGGCAGAATAAGCGATGTTGGAGGCAGGGCTCCTAGAAGAGAAGCTCATACCCAAAGGGAAATGATCCTTAGGTAAGAAAGGCCCCTCTCTTCACTAAGCTAAGCCGGAAAGAGAGAGAGAGTTAGATCCGAGCATAGCCATAGATGTGGAACTCTTTCGAAATAGGTAGGAATTATTCGCTAAAAAAAGAGGACAGGTGCGCAGCGGTTCGGAATCGTAGCAAGTGACATCTTCAATCAAGAAAGACCTGGCTCAAGGGAAGATAGTTCCTTCACTTCCGGGCTTAAAGAAGCGAGTGACTCTCGCGGGTATCTATCAACATATAGAGATGTCGCCCCTGTCGCTGCACTTGGAGGCCTTATCACTGTTGGTGGTTTAGTTTTAGTAAGGTCATTAGGAGATTAGGACTAAGGGCATTCTCTTGAAGAAAGACCGTAGAGTGAAGGCGATATGATATAGCCAGGCCAGGAAGGATCAGAGTCGGCATTACAAGGATAGAGGTTACAGGGTGCTTGATTGTACTAGTGTATTTATCCCTACCTAATGAGAATGAAAAGCAAAGGAGTCATGCCGCTGACAAAGATGCTATGTATATTTTATAGAACCCCTCCAACCCATACTAATCAATCCGAATTAATTCTAAATATTAGAAAACTAAGAAAAGAAGACGGAATAGTAGGTATAAAGTAAATGGCCCAATCTTTCTCAATTCTTTTCAAGTTCGAGTTCTTGATTATATAACGCTTCCATAAGTCTCTGATAAGGCAGGCTACGGTGCGTCCCATGGTTCTCCATTACATTCAGGTCTTTCGCGTAAGTCTGTAATGAAAAAGCCTTCCCATGAGGGTAGAAGAGGATGCCCCTTATCTGATGCCTCTTATACATTAGGGAATCTTCGGAAAACCTGTCCGAACGAATTGATCTATCTTTAGTTCTATCTTGAATTGGGTTTCAAAAATGGAATCGCGAACTCCGTCAGACAAAGAACGTCCGATACTGTTAATACCAAGACGTGAGTTCTTGGCGCCTCTGTCCGTCCTCCTGTAACGGGTGATAAACCTCAGCCTCAGGAAAAATAGGCGCTGCGGGTTCGCCAGGGTTGGGAGAGTCCGGGGCCGGTCAATCGTGTCGGCCTTCATCACCGCTGCTTTGGCGATCCGACTGAACGAATGCGGTGACACGACTTGTGTAGCGAGGAGGGATTGGATCTGCCCTTTTGGCTAACATCGCCCACGGGACGTCCAGGCAAAAAGGGATTGTATTAGTGCTTTTGAGGCCGAAGCGAAGCTATCTCGTCTCAGGGAATTTAGCTCTTTCTTGGGGTTGAATGTGATTTTCATTCATTCTTATCACCTTAGGAAATGAGCAAAGACAGCTCGCCATGACGCATGACAAAGGAATAGAGGAGGAAGGATAGTTGATTGAAGCAGAATAAAGTGCAAATTCTAGTTTTTCAGAAAAAAAATTTCCTGGCCATTTTGAGAGTCTCATCCAGGACAGGAAATGCAATGATGACCAATAGTACAGAGGCAAATGCCAGGTAGAGTGCTTATGCCCGGGCTTCAAAGAGGCCAGGTGGGGAGAAATCGTCCTTTTTGCTCCAACACCGTTTCAATTAGGCTAGCTAGAGTCAGGATGGGGTGGCTAAAGGCAATCTTATAAGACCGATCTCTATCCTATCAAATTCCCCGTAAACAGAGAAGAGCAGAAATAAAGCAAATCAGCAGTCTTATAGGCCTAGGAACGACATTCTTTTCTCTGGTCAGGAATGGCGGGACGATTAAGAAATTGCAATATATACCCTTTAGAGAACAGAACGTGGCCTCTAAAGCACGAATGAAAGCGAAAGAAGCCCGCATTCCCTCTCTTCTTTCCCCCTATGGGGAGGGGCCTCGCCCTCTTGACTTGATAGATCAAGAAGACTACAACCGATAGTGGATCTTAAATAAGCAAGATAAGGTCGATCTTCAAATAGCTAGTATACGAAAGTAAAGTAGTCACTTCCGTCGTTCAGGAAGAAAGACTTCGCCTAATTCTTTTGAATCCCGGCCCCCACTAACTAATTAGCTTACGACCACTGAACAAACTTGGTTGACGAACATAGTTTATGCGCCGCTAATGTAGCGGCTTGTCGAGCATTTGACAAACTCACACCATCCATTTCAAATAGGATTTGTCCCGTGGACACACGAGCAATCCAACCCGTAGGATTTCCTTTTCCTCTTCCCATTCTTACTTCTGTAGGTTTTCCGGTAATAGGGATATCCGCGAGAACTCTTACCCATATCTTACCATTTCTTCGGAATTGTCCGCTCATAGCACGATGGAAGTGTCCGATTATAGCCCGACGCGCCCTCTCCCTGTGGTCGACCTTAATACCCTCGGCTATACGTCCATTTCTCGGAGGGCTCACCTGCGTACCTTTGATTCTCTCTTGCTGTAAAAAGTATAGATCGGATTTATATCCAGTATCCAGCAGGAGGAAGCTCTCTATTTCGATAAAAGGGTTCCTTTCTTTCCGCTTTCATTTCAAATAACTCTGTTTCCAAATTGATCAGATCTAGAAAATGAACCTGACATAACCAACAATTTGCTCCATGCAACATGATATCATAATATTCATCCGTGAGAGGGATGGTAATCGCCTCCTCCCCAATCACTGTCCGAACAAGGTCAGGCATGTCCCATTGTGGGGGTAATTGCTTACCGGCTTTCACCACCCACTCTGCGTATTCATTACAAATCCTATCAAGCTCTAACTCAGGGGGAGCGCTTTGCGCGTCCGACCCAGCGGTACTAGTTGAAGGGAAAGAAGGGGTCTCCATAAAATCGAAATCACTGGCCGTTGCATGACCATATAGTACAAGGCCGCGTCGGTTGATTCATCTTTTCTCTAATTATGGTGTAATTCCGCTTCCTTCTAACAAAAAGAAGATGTAGGAATTGGTTTAACCAAAATGGGATTGTTTGGGCAAGATTGGCTGCTTCTAAAGCTCTCTTTCTTCTCTTATTAGATTTAATTTCCATAAGACAGGGAAAGATCACTCCGTCAAGCAAGCTTGATCTTATATATGATACCACTAGCGGACGACTATCAGCATCCACCTTCTGCTTTGTAGTAGTAAAGGCCGCGTCGGTTGGAACCCAAAGGAATTTATACGGGCATTTTCGGGGAGTATATAAAATCCTTACTTTACAGTAAGCTAAGGAAAGGAGGATCGCTTCTCTTTCTTCTTTTTTGATTTAAAGAGCGGTATCGTACTGTCTTTCTGCTTAAAGAATGCTTCTTGCTAACATCCGATCTGCGACTAGTCGCATATCAGCTGTAGTAAACTCAGGCAAGCAAGCAAAGAAGGAGTGGGAGTCAAGGCAGTCTGTGCTTTCTAAGGCCTCTATGCCTTCTTTTTTCTTATTAGTAAACCCCTTATGACCTTTAGTTATAGATATAGATAGGAGCCCCTCTATGGTAGAAATTCCTTCCCAACGCTATCTGTCGAAAGGTCTCTATCTTATAGCCCGAATGAATTATGATTATGTAGAATCTATGCCAAAGCGATTTCTCCGCTGGCAAATCCAAGAACTTGACTTCGATCTCTCTTCGCAACTCAAGCCAAAGAAAGGAAAGTAGGGTCAAAAAGCCAATACCTTAACTTTTCTACGTCCGGCCGTTCACTTCCAAATTCCTCCTAAAACCGAAAATAAGTTCTCCGATCTAAATCGAATTGCTCACTCCCTGGATTTATCAAAGCATAGGTTAGAACTAGGGTCCCTGCCTTTTCCCCTTATATTAACGTATCTAATTTCTCCTTTTTCGTCCAAAGACACCCTGGATTGCATTCACGAAAAGAGATAGAATTGGATGTGCACCATGCTACAGACAAAGAATTCCTACTAGTTTAGTTTCCACTCGGAGTAGCCGACTTCCGGGTTCAAGCTATGCCTAGAACGGACTACTTTGAAACTCTAAATTGCCTAAGAGAAAGCGAGCACTGACTGACAGGTACCGATCTCCAGCTTTTCAGCTCCTGAATGGTTGGTTGACGAAAAGTGGACTTTATCTATAGACAGACCAGTAAATGTATCTCGACATGATATCAAAAAAAATAGTAGCATCACCAAATTCATACTATTTAACCTCGAGATCTCCTTCGCTACGTTTGAGGAAGCAGGTATTCGCCTCCGAGGTCATCACATAATAGGTAAATCCTTATTAGGATTGGACAAATCCCCGGGGGAAGTAGCCTTGCTATCTCCCGGATGATATGGGTTATCTATTCTTTGTGTTTGTGGGATAAAGGAGTGAAATTGGGGGCACAAGGGTGCTTGCAGATTCAAGTGTCTCCCGCTTTTGGCCAGAGCATGACGAATCGGTTTCAGTAAAGGGATTCTGCTTTCATGGCGGCTCGTTGGTAACCTGCCCTTACCTTTATTCCATCATCATTTATCCCTTTTCTTTTCTCTGTCTAGGCTATGTTTCTCCACGGAATTTAGCCGCATTCGTTAGCGAAACCAAAGCTGAATCAGGGAAATTCGCACAATGGTCAAAATCTTTCAAGTTCGCCTTTTCTGGCAACTTCAATCAATATCGTATAAAAGATAGGTGAATCTCCTTCGAGTGCGGGGAAAATTCCCTGATGATCTCGACCGACTAAATCAATCGATAGCAGAAGTCTTTCTCTCCTCCTCCTTTAGAGGTCTGGTGGCCTTCCAACATGATAACTCCTAGCTCGTGCCTAAGGAATAAGTGGAATGAGATGAGTTCTCTTCGGGTGCTGAAAGTATGTAGCTCGTTGGTGGTAACATCTTTCTTTATGAGATGAGAATGCGGATACGCTCAGTGGGAAAGAGCTGGGGCTACTAGGGAATAGTCCAATATTGAGATTTCCAGAGTTCGAATGTGCTATAGCTCGGTATTCAGTTTCATACTGAGCCAACGAGCTCCACCCTAATAGTGAAATGCTTTCTTTGGGGACATATCCCTTTGATGTAGCCCTTTTCTCGCCTTTCCATTTTCCTTTGATTCAATAGAAAATAGGATCTTTCTACTTTGAATTTCGATTTGCTAATGTAAGATTCGTTCTCGCTCTCCGTCTCCGAAAGCAATTCCAATAATGGTACGATTAACTCTTCTGTCTTCGGGTCTGCCTAAAGGTCTGGTGCCCCGGTAAACTTTCTATATGAAATTTCTCTAACCATGGGTCTTGGAACTCCTTCTCTCCATAAGATGAGAAGGTGTATTTTGGTCCGTACTCTGATCCTCAAATAAAGGGGTTTTAACACCTAGCGAGGCTGCTAAAGATTCTGTTTCATTCGATTAACCTTTTTAATGATAACGGGGTTGACATCGTTCTCTTCTGGTGGTGATGCAAGGGCACCCGCCCCATAGTCCAAGCATCCGAGCATAGGAGGTTACTTCAAGGTCCGTGTCCTGCCATCGGGAAGGGTCTTTGATTCAATCGTTGGTCTGACGCTTACCTTTATTTGTCTCTGTCTTCGGGAAGGGTGTTGATATCCTCAGCTCCGCAAGCTCGGTCAAAAGGTAAAGGTGTTGGGTTTTATACTGCACCACCGGCCCTATACGAAGGCAAGCGGTGACCTCCCTTTTTGACTCGCTATAGGCCGTTAAGGCTCGTTCTTAGACTTATTCCACTCGTTGGTTTCGGTTCCTCTTACGGTGCGGTGATTCTTTCGATGGAGCTCGGTACGCCCTTAAGTCTAGCCGTAGCTTGGACTTTCCTTTCTCGATTATCAAAGATAGATAGTTTGTAAATGGATTCCCCTGTCTCGTGGATTAGCTGGATCCTGGAATAGTGGCCGATTAGCTGCATCCGCAGTATCCTTGATTACTCCGGTCTCTCACAATCCGACGCGGCCTTACGCCTTAGCGGCCTTTTCGTATTATAGAAAAGTATGATATAGTAGTCATTTAAATGAATGGTAGAATGGCCGTTCAAACTAATTGAGTATTACCTTCGGTGGGACTCTGTTCTTTTTATTCTTTGTCCGGCTTTCTCTTTCTTTCAGGAATTAGGCTTAGAAGACGGGGGTCTTCGCCCTGTTGTCAATATCTCTCTCCTTATGGCCCCTTCTTTTCTATCTTTCCCTATATAGTATAGGAGTTCTAGTTGGAAAAGAGGGTGTAAAGCAATTGTAGCAGCTCCGGTATCGGTATCGGTTCTCCCTTGCTTTCGGTTACCAACCTAAATCTCTTTTTCCTTCAGTCAGTAACCCAGCACCGTTTCCACCGTTTGAAGTCCCTACGCCCTTTGTAGTGAGGAACTCTCTTTCCCTTCCGTCTTCTACGTATCTAACGCCCGTTGTTTGAATTCTTTCTTTAAACTCACGTACTAACTAGTAGCACCTTTTCCTGAGTGTTCTATTGTATTGCTATGTGCCAGTGCCAGCGCCTCTGGTAGCTCCTAGTGATCGGTACACCCTTCATCCTTGGATTTTGTTTACCTCTTAGTCGCCCGAACGCCAACATAGAAGAAACGATAGGATACGAGCTACATACCTGGAGCGAAGCCCCATATGGAGCTAGCGGGAGTTAGCCAGCTGCTTATGCGGGTAAGAAATAAGAAAGATCAGATAATCTTTGATAGGTCAGCGGTCTTCTCCGTGGGTTAGAGGAACTGCCCCAAGGCGAGAAGTAAGAGAGAACGAGATCACGTGGAAATGTTATAATGATACCTAAGATTACCCCAATGTTACTGTAGTTCTAGCTAAGGCTGCCGGCGGTCTAGATAAGACGCAGGATGAATAGAGGCTAAACGATTCAGGGATTTACCAGGGGAAGGAAGTAGTTTCAGTCCATACTAAAGTAAGTCGGCTACTCAACCTCTTGAACAAGCAGGGCATCTCCTCCAATCATGCCAGCCGAGTGGTAAGGAAAAGTTAGTATATGGATGGAAAGCGTCTGAGAAAGATAGAATATTGGATCGGGTTGAAGGGCTGAACAGCTCGACAAAAGTCTGTCAGTCGCACGTACTCTATTCACCTTTAGTTTTGAACCCAATCCAATTATCAGAGTCTCGATGCCCCCTACGGTTAGGCTCGCACGTGATGCTAAGCAAGAACTTCCACCTTGACTATAAGACTTGTAAGGAAAGTTGGGCCTCGAGCCGAATTTCTTTACTGATCTCGGCTGACACGCTGCTCGGGATCAGCGCGAACGTCGGTGAAGCTGCGATTTCACTACGATCTTGTACATGCAAGCCGTGAGCCCTCTTCTAGCCAAATCCTGGGCCCATGTACTCCATCTATGAAAGCAGCCGTGCCTTTCTCGCTCTCCGAGAAGAGGGGAATCAAAGCCCACAAACCCGCTACTCAAACGCACTTTACGCCCAGGCTAACGCTCCATATCCATACCACTCTGTCGTTCATTGTAGGCTAGTATAGCTGACTATCGTGCAAATCCGGGATGTTCTGAAATTCGCCCTTATATATTGACGGTAAATAAAGACGAAAGTAAACTATCT